GATGCATCATGTATAATAAAAAGCATATATAATAAAGAATATATAATAAAGAATATATAATAAAGAATATATAATAAAGAATATATAGCGGGTAGCGGGAATCGAACCCGCATCGTTAGCTTGGAAGGCTAGGGGTTATAGTCGACGTTGGTTGATCATTTTTAACGTTTCTAATTCAAAACCGAACATGAAATTTTGGTTTCATTCGGCTCCTTTATAGAAGATCGATGTATTCCCAAAGAGAAATATTAGATCCATAACATCTATGTTAGCTTTTCTGCATGAATCCGTCCAAAGCTACTTGCTTTCTAGATGATCCCTCTAGAGGAGGGGGATTATACTAAATCCATTTAGTCTAGTTACTTCGTTCCCTATTTCCACTCGCAGGATCCTGAGGAAAAAAATTTGGTTTCCACCGAGCTGAAACAATATGCTGATGGTTCTAGTAAACCAAAACCATCGTTTTATAGCTATTTGGCTTCAATTTCCCTTTTACAAAAAAAAAATTGAAGATCTAGTTACGATTGGAAATAAACTTTTATATCTTCATCCATAGATCCTTTACTCATACTCATTCAATTGGAAGAGTTAATCCAATTCAAAAAAATTATGCTTCGCGACTCCATATCCATAATCCAATCTTTTTTATTCAATTTCTAATTGGCCTTTGGATACAAATCGTGAGAATGTATATTCTTCCTCAAATATGCTATTGAGAGGTAAAGGATTAAACCTTTTTAAGAAATAAAGTTTTTGATCGGAATATGAAACTGAAAGACCCCTTAACTATTTAATTAAGTTTTTGATAGAACGAATCACACTTTTACCACTAAACTATACCCGCTACATATTTATTATTGTATATGAATGGACCATTTGTCGAACAAAAGAGTGAGGCGCAATCAAGATAGCACCAGAATCATGAAAATTCTAGCGTTGACACTTCGTCCCGCCGGGGACTTAAATAGGTGGCGAAGAGCAGAAAGCTTACTTAAATAACATAAAAAATAAGTTTATAATATAACTTATTATAATATAACTTATAAGTTATATTATAATGTTATATAAATAAACATTATAATATAACTTATATATCTTCATTTTATATATCTTTATTTTATATCTTTTTTATATAATCTTATACTTAATATCTTTTTTATATATCTTTATTCTTTTTTTTTCTTTATAATATAAAATTTTTATATATTTATTATAAATTTATATATTTATATTTATTAAATATATATATATATATATTATATATATATTATAATAAAATATATTATAATAAATAAAGAATATAATTTAATAGAATATAAATAAAAGAATATATATAAAAAAAATAGATAAATAAAAAAGATAAATAAAAAAGGAAAACGAAGGTTTTTTTCTTCACGTGTCACATCACATAAAAAATTTTCCATTTTTAAATGGGGATGGGGAGAGATGGCTGAGTGGACTAAAGCGGCGGATTGCTAATCCGTTGTACGAGTTATTCGTACCGAGGGTTCGAATCCCTCTCTCTCCGCTTCTTCTGATTACTTGAGACTTTCGAATTCGAAGGAATTTCGATCCCTTGATTTTATCATAGCATAGGTAAATGTATGGAATACATAAAATCATAAGAAAAAAATTTAGAAAAAGCAGGAAAAACTAAAAATATCTTTTTTTTATTCCTCACGTCCAGGATTACGCCCTGGATCATTAGATAAAAATCCGAAGATGAAGAGAGAAATAAAGAATATCACTACTGTATAAACGAATAGTTTGAGAGTAAGCATTACACAATCTCCAAGATCTTTTTTTTTTGAAAAAGGGAATAGATTACTTATTTTTTACCACATACACTATTTTGTTTTGACATGACACCCCCCAAAAAATGAAGTGTTTTTTGAAAAGAAAGTAATTTTCACGAATTTCTTTGGAATAAGATTTTGATTCCTTCGTTATCAAAAATTTCTTGTCATATGATTAGGTATTGTAGGCAACCTAATAAAATCTTTGCTCACTGTAAGGTCAGAACGAGGAAATAAGCTGATCAAAATTCATCGCCGCGGTTATTCAATATACAAGAATTTCTATTTTTGAATCGAGGGTTCATAATGTAAGACTTATCTGGTCTTATCAATTTTTATAATTTTTATTTATCGAATAAATCATGAATTTAGCAGAGTATTAAATCATCGAAAACTTACAGCAGCTTGCCAAACAAAGGCTAAGAGAAAAAAAAGTAGAGGTATGACAGGCATAACATCTACGATTGGATTTAAAAAGGCATAAGCTTCGGGCAATTTGGCGAAGAAAAAACTACTCGAATAAAAGACAGAATTAAGACAGATGCAGATTAAACTAAAGATATTAAGCATAACAAAATTTCGTTCTTGTAGATTAGATAATTTTATTCTGATTGAGTTTTTTTTATAAGGGAAAAAAAAGACAAGTCAAAAAATCTTTCTTTTTCTTCGAACTCTCCCAAATAAAAATCCTTCCTTCCATTCTCAAATGAGAATACAAGGAATTCCATTTTCATACAATATCTTAACTGAATTCCATGTAATGATCAATGAATTTTTTTGATTCTATATCTACATGTGTTGAATCCTAGCAAAAATATATTCCCAATGTATTTATTGGGTTGGGATTGACGAATAACCAATACCAATATTAATGTTTATTAGTGTCGAATAGAAATTCGAAATGGGGCGTGGCCAAGCGGTAAGGCAGCGGGTTTTGGTCCCGTTACTCGGAGGTTCGAATCCTTCCGTCCCAGATCGTTTCCATCAGAAACGAAAGATGGGATCACATTATATCCCACATGAAACATAAAATTGTTAACGAGAACAATCTTTTGTTCTGAATTCTAAGAATCATTCTTAGAATCATATTTTTTCTTTCATTTGGTTTCTCACAAACGTAATCAAGTGTCAAATGTGGGTGGAAATAAATATCTTTTTTTTTTTTATTCAAAAAAGAAATTCTGGGTTTATCATTCACATTCAGGATATGCTCGTACTACTCAATATTCATTTTAAAGTTAGTTACTTATGGAAACTTTATGTCCCATATCTATGAAATGTCAATTCTCACACGAAGCATTCTGAATCGAAATGTGAATGAAAGAAAGGCCTCTTTATTCCCTTACCAAGGGTAAAAAGCCTAAAGTAAATAAATGGGGTATCCCAATTCCACAGTCTATGTGGAGACTAAAGAGTAGGGAGTTTTTGGTACTAATTTCATCACTGGTCTTAAAACTTCTAAAGCTGGTGTGGGAAAAAAATAGTAAAAACGAATTGATCTGGACCCCATTTTTTTGTATTTTATCTGGTTCATCTTATATCTTATCCGGTTCAAATGAATAATTGTAAATCAATGTAATGTAGCGGTTGGGGGGAAATTCGTATATTGCATCTACTTGATTTTATGGAATTGATGGAAAAGAAAAATTCTTGAACCTGAAGTAAAACAAAATCTGTATTGTATAAAATAAAATAAAAAAGTTTTATTAATAATTTATTTTTTTCCGGGATTGGAAATCTATTAATATTAAAGGTTCTTCTTTTGAGGTTTATAGTTTATTTGTTCGAGAAAAATGGATCCTTCATGATTGATCGTCCCGAACAATCTTTTTAAGATGTAAATAAGTCTTAAGCAAACTTTTTTATTCGTCTTTTTTAGAAATATGTTTCATTCATATGATAGAATATAGAGTTAAATAAATTGGATCCTTGCTGAGCCTTCCCCGGATAAATACTTATTTATCTATCCATAGATAGATAGATAGAAAGTATGTACTATTATATACCGGTATACACACACCGGTTGAGCCAATGACTATTCATGATTCCATATTGAATCAATTACATACCGGTTTGAAATAAAATTAGAGGAATGTTATGTTAAAACTTCGTTTGAAACGATGTGGTAGAAAGCAACGTGCGACTTGAAGGACATGATCGGCTGTGGATTCTTACATCCACCATTTTCTATAGGAATGAAGATGTTCTTGGCTCGACATAGTTTGTTCTGCTCTGTTAGGAACCTAATTTGTGTTAGGTTGTAAGTAAATAGTACATGATGGAGCTCGAGCAGAAAGGATGGATTCGTTTATCAGGGGGAAGAATCTAGGGTTAGTAACTATCAATAAGTTAGACCAACTTTGTAAGTATATCCTCAATTCTTTGAAACACTTTGGTATTGCTCCTAGATCAGAATACAAATGATGAATCAGAGCACATGGAGCCATCTCATTATTTTCCTGTAAAGAAAAATATGGTGGACTAACTGATCTTTACATCAGTATATAAATCGAAAGGTTAAAAGATCGAAAAATCAAAGAAGTTTGAAAAAAAAAAGTAAAATTTTTCAGAATTGGTAAAACTATTTCGATCAAAAGTGTATCACAAGGGAATCCACCGTTCATATTCTATTTCTATAGTATAGAAATAAATAACAAAAAACAAAAAGGTATGTTGCTGCTCTTTTGAAAGGAGTAAGGATCACCGAAGTAATGTCTAAACCCAATGATTTCACAAAGCAAAGATAAAGGATTCCGGAACAAGTAAACACTATTTTCAATTGTCTCAACAATTGAATCAGAATGAGGAATAAAAATAGATTCGAGATGAGACAAACAAAAGAGGTTAGAGACGGCTCAATAAATGTCTAAGGGTTTCCCTTCGAACTCTGTCAGAATTACCCAACTTGAGTTATGAGTACGAATGAGATTTCTTTTTTTCTGTAAGGAAGAATAAAAAAACGACTCAAATCATAGTCTAATTCATGATTTTATGGATCCATTTGCCATTATATACATATACAGAAATTTAGAATCCTTTTTTCTCGAGCCGTATGAGGAGAAAACCTCCCATACGTTTCTAGGGGGGGCATTGTTTATTTACATCTATTCCAATGAGCCATCTACCGAATCGTTGCAATTGATGTTCGATCCCGAAGAGAAGGAAGAGATCTTAGAAAAGTAGGTTTTTACGATCCGATAAAGAATCAAACTTATTTAAATGTTCCTGTTATTCTATATTTCCTTGAAAAAGGTGCTCAACCTACGGGAACTGTTTGTGATATTTTAAGGAAGGCAGAATTATTTCAAGAAAGAACTTCGATTCGAGTTAATTAAAGTAAAAAAAAAAAAAAAATTAATAAATAAAAAAAGGGGTGGGGGGGGGGGGTAACTAGTATCTATCTTTGTGTAATTATTTACATTTACACACAATTTGCCTTTTTCTTGCTGTATTCATACTTAATTTACTTTTTTTCTTGTTTTGTTTGTTGCGGGAATCCACCAACAAACAAGGGGTTAATCTTGCTTATTGTACCTCTATTGATTGAATAAACCCGAGATTTTTTCTTTACTTTACCTCTTTCGTATTTTTTTCATCCAAATTTCTTATTTATGTTTATGTTGTGCCAATCCAACACAAGTCCTTATTTGATTTACTTAAATATGTTTTCTTAATATTGGATTCATATTGACAATGGTGCATCGAAGAAATATAATTCGATCGTAGATAAATAGATCCGTTTATCTCCACCTCATATTGGTTTTTTTTACTTCACTTCAGTCAAATGATGGGTTTGCCCTGCCGGATTTACTGGCATACAAGATGTATTTTCTTAACGAAAAAGAAAAGAAAATTGATAAATAAAATGGCGGTTTGTCACAATTTTGACATCTCTATTGGGAATCTGTTGTTGTTTAATCCGATCTGTCCATTTTGGTATTTTGGTGTTTTTAATTGATCAACAAAAACAAATCTTTCTTTTCGATTTGTTCTAGTTCAATGTTTTGACGGGGTCGTGCAGTGCAATTCAATTGACTTTTTTATTTTGACCGTATTTACATATATATCCTATTTATTTTTTTTTTTATTCGGGTTGCTAACTCAACGGTAGAGTACTCGGCTTTTAAGTGCGACTATGATCTTTTACACATTTGGATGAAGCAACAGATTCGTCCAGACTATTGGTAGAGTCTATAAGACCACGACTGATCCTCAAAGGTAATGAATGGAAAAAACAGCATGTCGTAATAAAATATTATTATTTTTTTATTAAATTTATTATTTAATTAAATATTATTTAATTAAATATTATTTAATTAAAGTAGAACTTTGAGTTTATCCTTACCGGATCGTTACAATTTTTTTTATTTTTGTTTGGAAGTGAAAAAAAAAATTCACATTTACAGTTGGGTCTAGTGAATAAATGGATAGAGCCCTATGGCTCTAATTCTGGTGAAATAAAAAGCAACGAGCTTTTGTTCTTAATTTGAATGATTACCCGATCTAATTAGACGTTAAAGATAGATTAGTGCCTGATGCGGGAAAGGTTGGGTTCTTCTGTGAGTGGACCATTGATTTTCTTTCTTTTTTTTTTTTAATGAATCCTAATTATTCTTTATTATGTATTGGAGACGAATGTGTAGAAGAAACAGTATACTGATAAAGAGAATTTATTCCAAAGTCAAAAGAGCGATCGAGTTGCAAAAATAAAGGATTTTTTTCCCTCTTGTAATTATAACGAACATAAACCAATTGGATAGAAAAGGAGAGGAAAAAGATCTGTTGATTGGACTCCCCTGTTTCCTTTATTTGCGGGATATATATTTTTTTCTTACTGTAATTATATACATAATACATACCCTGTTCTGACCATATTGCACTATGTATCATTTGATAACCCAAAAATTGAAATAGGTCCCGCCTCTGGTTCAAGTAGAAATGTAAATGGAAGAATTACAAGGATATTTAGAAAGAGATAGATCTCTGCAACAACACTTTCTATATCCGCTTCTCTTTAAGGAGTATATTTACACATTTATTCATGATCGTGGTTTAAATGGTTCGATTTTTTACGAATCCACGGAAATTTTTGGTTATGACAATAAATCTAGTTCAGTACTTGTGAAACGTTCAATTATTCGAATGTATCAACAGAATTATTTTATTTATTCGGTTAATGATTCTAACCAAAATCGATTCGTTGGGCACAACAATTATTTTTATTTTCATTTTTATTCTCAGATGATATTGGAAGGTTTTGCAGTCATTGTGGAAATTCCATTCTTGCTGCGATTGGTATCTTCCCTCGAAGAAAAAAAAATACCAAAATATCAGAATTTGAATTTACGATCTATTCATTCAATATTTCCCTTTTTGGAGGACAAATTATCGCATTTAAATTATGTGTCAGATATACTAATACCTTATCCCATCCATCTGAAAATCTTGGTTCAAATCCTTCAATTCTGGATCCAAGATGTTCCTTCTTTACATTTATTGCGATTCTTTCTTCACGAATATCATAATTGGAATAGTCTTATTACTCCGAATAATTCTATTTTTCTTTTTTCAAAAGAAAATAAAAGACTATTTCGGTTCCCATATAATTCTTATGTATCTGAATGCGAATTTTTATTAGTTTTTCTTCGTAAACAATCTTCTTATTTACGATTAACATCTTCTGGAGCTTTTCTTGAGCGAACGC